AAGTTTGTATCCATTTTTATTGATATTATTAGTGATATTAGTGAGGTAGCAGTTACAAAAGGGCGAATTAAACAAATTCAATTTTGTCTTACAAAATGGAAGAGGCAATATACTCTGATAAGGAAGATTCAGAGGAAGATAAGTAAGATTCAGAGGAAGATAAGTACGATTCAGAGGAAGTGTTGGCATAAGTTTGTTCTGTCCCATGGCCTGATTCCTCCAAAAAATAAGCCACCATTGAGATCGACACAGCTGAGATCGGAAAATCTTCGGGAGTTCCTCTCTGCAATCTTTTTCCTTCTTCTTGTGGCTGGAAGTCTCGTTGTGGGACATCTTTACGTTGTTTTCTCGATCGCTAGTGAGTTACAGACAGAGTTCAAAACGGTCAAATCTTTGATAATGGAATCATCTATGCTTGAGATTGAGGTGGGAAAACTTCTGGATAGGTATCCTCTATCTGAATCGAATTCTTTCGGGTTGTTCAGGTTAACTAATCTCTTTCTAGGTGCTCTGCAAAAGATGTTCTTGCGTAATGCTGATGGAATACGCTTTAATAAGAAGAAAAATTGGAAGAAAAAGCTCGTCGAGATCATCGATCTCATAAGTATGCCCTTCGATCCACTCGCTTTTTCGATAAATACGAGATATCTAAGTCATACAAGTAAAGAGATCTATTCAGTGCTAAGAAAAAGGAGCGGGTATTGGATTGATGAAACGATAGAAGACTGGGCCGCAAACAGTGATTGGGTTGAGGATGAAGAAAGAGAAGTCTTGATTCAGTTCTCCACCTTAACGCCAGAAAAAAGGATTGATCGAATTTTATGGAGTCTGACTCAGAGTGATCATTTCTCAAAGAAGGACTTTGATTCTCCAATGATGGAACAACCGGGAGAAATTTACTTAGGAAACTTAATTGACCTTCATAACAAGGATCTACTAAATTATGAGTTCGATACATCCTCTTTAGCAGAAAGACGGCTATTCCTTGCTCATTATCAGACAATCACTTATGCACAAACCCCGTCTGGGGCTAATAGTGTTCATGTCCCATCTGATCTACAACCCTTTTCGCTCCGCTTAGCTGTAACCCCCTCTCGGGGTATTTTAGTGATAGGTTCTATAGGAATTGGACGATCCTATTTGGTCAAATACCTAACGAAAAACTCCTATCTTCCTTTCATTACGATATTTCTGGACAAGTTCCGGGATACAGTTTTTCGTTTTGCTGATGATGATGACAGTGATGATGAGATCGAGATTTTTATTGATGCTCGTGACCCTATTGAGGCTATTAATCAAGATATTCATGTTTTTGACGATATGGATATTGATTTTGATCCTAGTATCTATAGTTTTGAGGAGAGAGATGCTCATGACGATAAGATTAATATGGAGCTGGAACAGCTAACTAGGATGGATGCGCTAACTGAGGAGATGGACACGGTGTGGCGCGTAGCCCAATTTTATATCAGCCTTCAAATCGAATTAACAAAAGCAATCTCTCCTTGCATAATATGGATTCCAAACATTCATGAGCTGCATTTTAGGGATTCGGGTTCCTTCTCCCTCGAGCTATTAGTGAACCTTCTCTCCTGGGATTGTGAAAGATCTTCCACTGGAAATAGTCTTGTTATTGCTTCGACCCATTTTCCCCAATTCGTGGATCCCTCTCTAATAGCTCCGCATAGATTAGATACGTGCATTAAGGTACGAAGGCCTCTTATTCCACAACAACGAAAGCACTTTTTCACTCTTTCATATACTAAGGGATTTCGCTTGGAAAAAAAAGCGTTCCAGGCTAATGGATTCGCGGCCATAACCATGGGTTCCAATGCACAAGATCTTATAGCACTTACCAATGAGGCCCTATCGATTAGTATTTCACATGGGAAATCAATTATAGACGAAAATACAATTAGATTAGCTCGTCATAGACAAACTTGGGATTTGCGAGCCCATGTAATACCGGTTCAGAATTCTCGGCTCCTTTTCTATCAGATAGGAAGAGCTGTCGCACAAAATTTACTTCTAAATAATTGCCCCATAGATCTGATATCTATCTATTTGCAGAAGACATTCTGTAACGAAGGGGATTTTTATTTGTACAGCTCGTACGTCGAACTTGGAATGAGCACGAAGAAATTAACGATACTTCTTTATCTTTTGAATTGTTCTGCCGGATCGGTCGCTCAAGATCTTTGGTCTCCACCCGAACCAGAGGAAAACAATAGGATCGCTTATGGTAGACTCGTTGAGAATGATTTTGATCTAGTTCATGGCCTATTAGAAATAGAAGGCATTCTAGAGGGATTCTCACGGACAGATCTAGAGGGATGCTCACGGACAGAAAAAGATTGCAGTCAGTTTGATAAGGATCGAGTGCCATTGCTTCTTCGGCCCGAACCAAGGAATCCCTCAGATATGATACAAAATGGATTTCAATCTATGATTGATCAGAAATTTATCTATGAATCGGAGGAGGTGTTTGTAGCGGGGGAAA